TCGGGCAATTTGCCGAAGAAAAAACTGCTCGGATAAAGGGCAGAATTAATACAGATCAAACTAACGGTATTAAGCATAACGGACATTTTGTTCTTTGAGATAATTGCATTTTGATTGAGTTTTTGATATAAGTAAAAAGGAAGAAAGTCAGTAAGGTAGACAAAAAATCCTTCTTTTTCTTTGAATCCACCCAACCAAAAATCCTCCAATTCTCAAAGGAGAATAGAAGAAATCATACTTTCATACAATATCTTAATTGAATTCTATGTAATGATCAATAAATTAAGTTGAATTCTATATCTATATGTATCAAAATGTATCAAAATCCCAGTACCAATCTATTCTATAGATATATAAGATATTTGTACTAGAGTTGACAAACAACCAATACCAATATTATAGTTTCTTGGCGTAGATTAAAAATTCAAATGGGGCGTGGCCAAGCGGTAAGGCAACGGGTTTTGGTCCCGCTATTCGGAGGTTCGAATCCTTCCGTCCCAGCGCATATCCGTTTTTTATGTTTCATTATTTCCATATAAAGAAGTCGGGGGTGGTTAGGAGTCAATCCATATTAATTTTAATATCTGTATCTGTTTGAATCTCATTAACAAATGATCAAGTTCCATATCATTATCATATAGAAATTAGAAATATGTGATAGAGACAAAAAATGTATATTTTTTCTTTAAATCTTGTTTTATTTTTTATTTTAGGTATTTTGTGTTTGGACCTAATTTAAAATTGGGAATCTATGTAACGATTGAGGCAGGGGGGATTTATTCTATGCTTTGTTATTCATTTTATGATAAGAGTCGATTGTTGAAATATTACCCAACCCCATTTTAAACAAAATACATATCAATCATTTCCTCATTTTATATGAGGAAATTTTTACTTTATAAAGTATGTGTAGTTTTATTTCAATGACAAGAATTTTTTAGTTTTTGTAATCCTTTCATTATTTAATTTCAAATTAAAACTGACCCTATATTTTTGATTTTCGTAGTCAGAGTCTATGGAGAGCAGAACCAATGACTATTCATGATTCCATGATTGAATCAATTCCATACCGGTTCCAAATTAGAGGAATGTTATGGTAAAACTTCGTTTGAAACGATGTGGTAGAAAGCAACGTGCGACTTGAAGGACACGGTCCGTTGTGGATTAAAAACCCACCACCTTCCATTTGTCTAGAAATGAGGGTGCTCTTGGCTCGACATTGTTTGTTCTGTTACACTTGAACCCAACAAAAAATGTTGGGTTGTTAATAGTCTACGGTGGAGCTCGGGTAGAAAGGATTAATTCATTTCTGGGGGAAGGGGATCTAGGGTTAATGCCAATTAATTGGAACAACTTCGTAAATATATCTTCTATATATATAAATTATAAATAGAAAGGATCCAATTCGACCAAGTTTCCAATTCAAAAGCAAAACTTGGTCGGATTGATCAAACTTTTTCGATTCAAGGTGCATCACGCGGGAATTAACTGCCCGTACCATTCTTTGCTAGAAATAAATAAAAAGGGGTATGTTGCTGCCATTTTGAAAGAATTAAGAAGCGCCGAAGTAATGTCTAAACCCAATGATTTAAAATTTAGGATTAAAGTATCTACGAACAAGGAAATACCCTTTAATAATTCTCTCGAGAGTCTCACTAGAGGGATCAGACTAACAGAAGGGGGTAAAGACTACTCAATAAATAAAATGGACTCCAAATTTTTCCTTTGAACTATTTGAGGAGTTATCCAACTTGAGTTATGAGTACGGATGGTTTCTTTCTTCCTTCTCAGGAAGAAAAAAAGACTGAAATCAAAATCATAGTCTAATTGATTTTTTAGGCCCATTTGTCATTGAATTTATTATAATTGCATACATAGACAAAACTTCGAATCAAATCATTTTTTCTCGAGCCGTATGAGGAGAAAACCTCTTATACGGTTCTAGGGGGGGTGTTATTCATCTACATCTATCCCAATGAGCCATCTATCGAATCGTTGCAATTGATGTTCGATCCCGAAGAGAAGGAAAAGATCTTAGAAAAGTGGGTTTTTATGATCCAATCAAAAATCAAACTTATTTAAATGTTCCTGTTATTCTATATTTCCTTGAAAGGGGTGCTCAACCTACAGGAACGGTTCATAATCTTTTAAAGAAAGCGGAACTTTTTAAGGAACTTCCGTCTATGAAATTCAATTAAAGAAATACCATATCATATGGGGGGTCGCAGCTTGTATATAACTTTGTATAATTTTTCTCTGATTTGTTTTTTTGACCCCCCACCCCCTTATTCTGCTGTATTCGTATTTATTTATCATTGTTTCCGTCGAATATGATGGCCTACAACGACAAAACTTGAGTTTATTGATCTTATTAATTATCAACCCAATTCGGACATTTCCTTCATCAATTGTGTGGTTTTCGTTGTAACTCGATTAACCAACAAGGAATCCACTTTGCTTATTCCACTTAGATTGATGAAATACATTGAAATACATTATG